CCAAGGAATTCCAAGAATTCTTGTTATACACCCCTTCCAACCCTCAACTCTCTTTTCTAAGTTTATCGATATTGAATCAATTGAACGCACTTCTAACACTTGTTCCACTTTTGGAAGACCCTGTGTTATATCACCAGATCTCGATTTTTCATATATAAATGTAACTAACGTATCTCCTTCATAAAGGATTTCTCCATAATGGCCGTGAACAGTTGCCCCTGGAGTGGCCAAATAAGGATTAGCCGATCTTATTACTACATAGTCAACGTAAACAATTATAACTTGGCCCGATTTTAGGTGTGGTCCGTTTTTGGCCATATATATATTTTCACAAATAAACTGCCCCGGGCTAATTATTGTCAATCTTTCTTCACAAGAATTATGATAATAATTATGACGGCGAATATACCACTTCAAATTGAATGGATTCAAAACACCCTTACTGCATGGATCGGGATTAACAATTCTCTCCTTTTCATCCATTAAATAATATTGAAATACTTGAAAAGTCTGTTTTAAATTGTTAAGTTTCAGATATTTAGTTACGGAAATCTGATTATGAGTTATGAAATGGTAAAATGAATAAAAATTCGCAAATTGAAGGGCTATTCCTAAGGGGCCCAACCAATTCCTAAGTGGAATTATAGGATTTCCTTTAATTGTTTCTTTTATTACATTGTGAGAGTTTACACCATTGAATAGATTCATTCGAAAACAATTAGATGATGACAAAATCATCAACGATTGACATTCGTTATTTCTATTCAACAACGTACTAAGAGTTCCTTGATTTTTTTTAAGTGATCTTGCCTTGGAATAAACGGAAGAAAGTGGATTAATATTGGGATGATCTAACCCATTATCAGAGACCAATCCTGACCCTGATGGATCATTCCTTTTTCTGCTGATATATGAAATAGGGGATTTCATTAAGTTGATTCTTAGAAAATCACGAATCAGACCCTTTGTATTTACTTCAACAACAGAAGCTTGGGCCCCCTCGATAAAAGAATTTTTTTTGTCTTGATCCCAATTCAAGACTAAACAAGTCCGAACTAGTTGAATACTTGTGTCAGAAATTCCCTGACGTGGTTTACCATTTCCATAAAGAATATAATTGACAACTCGAAGTTTCAGATTATCCTTTTCCTGCAATGGGGCTTGGAGGAGAAGTCTTTCTAAATTTATACCATCCGCTATTTCGAATATGACTACTGGGCGAACAAAAACAAAATACTTTTTCTTGGTAGGTGTGAAAAGTTGGACATATATCCAACTTTTCACTTCTAAGGAATCCTTAGACTTTGTTTTTACCGTTCCTGGTGGTATCAAGATACCACTGTGTCGGGATATCTTATCTGCCTCTCCCGGAAAATGGATATCTCCAGAAAAGATTTGAAGTTCTATTTTTTTTTTTTTTTTCTCCACTCGGACCAATCCGCCTACTCGACTTCTTGTATTTAAAGTAATTTGTGTATCTCCTCCAATGATACTATTATTCCGTACCATTAGGGAAGAAGATTCGGGGAAAATATACACTTCCTCTGGAATGAAAAAAAAGCGATCTACTTTCATTTGGTATTTTGGCTTAAATTCTTTGACTCCTTGATACTCAATCAAATCTTCTTTTTTGACAATTGAATGCACCCCTATAGTCCCATATTTAGTAATTCCTGAACTCTTTCTTCGGTATTGGCGATCGTCGAAAAAAGCAAAAATACTATTTCTACGGAAAATACCATTTATGGGTATTTCAATTGAAATACTGGAGTGGGGCATTAGTTCTTTCTCTCGTTCTTGAATCGATTGGAATGGGATGATGAATCTATTTCTTCGCCTCTTTGCCAATAAATCAGAATTCCCGTGAATAATAGCCGAAGATATGAGATTACAATAGCTAGTACATATGACTCGATTAAGTTCTAAATAATCAGGAATCCTACCTTCCTTTTTACCTGAAAAATCTGAACTAAAGAATTTTTGTTTAACGTGATCATTATTTACTGAAGGGCTAGAAATATATCTTTGTTCGACAGAAAGAGAATGAACGTTCATTTGATCTTGATCCTTGTGTATCGAAAAGGGAATTATACTGGATTTGGATGAACCTCCTGATAATATCCATAGATGGCTTGTTTTTGGTAAGAGATGTACATTACTATATATAAATTCAGGTGCATGGGAGACGTCAGTACTCCAGTGCATTTCGCCCTCTGAGTCGGAATAAATATGTTTTCGAACCCTCTCTTTAAAACTCAAAGTATATGTTCCCGAACGGATTTCGGCAATCACTTGTTCTGATTCTACATATTGATCGTTTTGAACTAAAAGCAAACTTTTTGGTGGAATAGTCACGTTATGTATAATATCTTGACTCTCAATAGTTACATACAAGTCGATAGAACATAGAAAAGCTGGATGTCCATGACGTGTACGTGTGGGATGAACCAAACCCTCATTAAATTTTATTTTTCCATTAGAGGGGGCTCGCACATGTTCT